ATCAATTTATTCATGGATATCCACGATATGTTCCCTATGGTGACCGGGTTCATGAATTATGGTCAACAAACAGTACGAGCTGCAAGGTACATTGGTCAAAGTTTCATGATTACCTTATCTCACGCGAATCGTTTACCTGTAACTATTCAATATCCTTATGAAAAATCGATCACATCAGAGCGTTTCCGCGGTCGAATCCACTTTGAATTTGATAAATGCATTGCTTGTGAAGTATGTGTTCGTGTATGCCCCATAGATCTACCCGTTGTTGATTGGAGATTGGAAACGGATATTAGAAAGAAACGATTGCTTAATTATAGTATTGATTTCGGAATCTGTATATTTTGTGGTAACTGCGTCGAGTATTGTCCAACAAACTGTTTATCAATGACTGAAGAATATGAACTTTCTACTTACAATCGTCACGAATTGAATTATAATCAAATTGCTTTGGGTCGGTTACCAATGTCAGTAATTGGAGATTACACAATTCGAACAATTATGAATTCGACTCAAATAAAAATAGCCACGGATAACCCCCTTGATTCAAGAACGATTACCAATTACTAAGATTCCGTTTTGATCTAAAGAAGCGAAGTTTCTTTCATTTTGGTTGGTTAGTAACTACAAAACATAACTATTGATTGGTGAGAATCACGGCTTGATTTGAATTTAGAATAGATTCATATATCCGTGATGATTTCGAAATATCAAATTTCAACTACTCTTTCGGATACAAAAGCGGGATTGGTCCAATAACTGTATCTACATCAATCCACACCACATTAAGATTCAATTCAATTAGGCATATACAAGAAAAAAAAAAAAAGAAAGATAGGGTAACCTCTTTTTTCCTGGCCCGGTCAGTAAGGTCATGAAAATGAAATATTTCAACTTATTTATCTCTTATTTTACACATAATGGATTTACCTGGATCAATACATGATATTCTTTTAGTATTTCTAGGATCAGGTCTTATATTAGGAGGCCTAGGGGTGGTATTACTTACCAATCCAATTTATTCTGCCTTTTCATTAGGATTGGTTCTTGTTTGTATATCCTTATTCCATATTCCATCTAACTCCTATTTTGTAGCTGCTGCACAGCTCCTTATTTACGTGGGAGCCGTAAATGTCTTAATCGTATTTGCTGTGATGTTCATGAATGGTTCAGAATATTACAAGGATTTATATCTTTGGACAGTTGGAGATGGAGTTACTTCACTGGTTTGTACAAGTATTCTTTTTTCACTAATTACTACTATCTCAGATACGTCATGGTACGGGATTATTTGGACTACAAGATCAAACCAGATTATAGAGCAGGACCTGACAAGTAACGTTCAACAAATTGGAATTCATTTATCAACAGATTTTTATCTTCCATTTGAACTCATTTCTATAATTCTTTTAGTTGCTTTGATAGGTGCAATTGCTATGGCTCGTCAGTAATAAATACTTAGAATTAGAAATCCAAAATCAAATAAAATAAATAAGGCCGTGTTTTGTTCTGTGTTATTATTATGACATCAATTTCCCTTCAGTTCCATTTTGATATTCTATTGTTCATATATTAAATTGAATGGGTTTGAGTTCGATCCATTACTAATACCTTCCTTTTTTCCGTACTTGTTATATTCTAGTCAATCAAATCGGTTAAATTGTATTGTTGTTCATATTGAAATCAATCTCAATTGATGAGGAGTTGGTCAATGATGACCGAGCATGTACTTATTTTGAGTGCCTATTTATTTTCTATCGGTATTTATGGATTGATCACAAGCCGAAACATGGTTAGAGCACTTATGTGTCTTGAGCTTATACTGAATGCGGTTAATCTAAATCTCGTAACATTTTCTGATTTATTTGATAGTCGACAATTAAAAGGAGACATTTTCTCGATCTTTGTTATAGCTATTGCAGCCGCTGAAGCAGCTATTGGGCCAGCTATTGTTTCGTCGATCTATCGTAACAGAAAATCAACTCGTATCAATCAATCGAATTTGTTGAATAAATAGTCGTAATGATATAAATAAAGACAGATATATAGAATATTTACCAATTAGAATTAGCGTGTCGTGTATAACTCGTATGACCATGTTTGCTGAAACGTAATAAATCAAAGTATCTTGGACCTCTCTCATTCTCATGACCAGATCCAGAAGTAGATTGATTATTCAATTAAAAAAAAAATTCTGGTAAACCACTGATTCGTCTGGTGTCTACAATATATGATTCAGTTACTACTGATTTTACCAGATCGAAAATTGATAACGTTCAAAAAATTGATAGATCCAATGTCACATTCAGTAAAGATTTATGATACATGTATAGGGTGTACTCAATGTGTACGAGCCTGCCCCACAGATGTATTGGAAATGATACCTTGGGACGGATGTAAAGCTAAGCAAATTGCTCCTGCTCCAAGAACAGAGGACTGTGTAGGTTGTAAGAGATGTGAATCTGCTTGTCCAACGGATTTCTTGAGTGTCCGGGTTTAT